TTTTCATTGGGTAAATCTCTTTCCACCGGGCAGTCAAAAAGTTTTTTTGTGCGACAAACAAATAAGTAATAAAAAATTGTTAGAATCTGAATATACATGACTCAAAAGTTGGCAATTTTTATTTAGATATCAGGAATATAAAATGAATGATTTCCATTACCCATTTTTTTTTGAAAAACGAAAAACACAGGATATAAAGGTTTACCCTTTTTTAGTATATTTAGTATCTTTTTTATGAACGCAATTTAAGATTTTACTCATTGATCTACTTAACAATAGTTCCATTTTTTCTTTGTTCGCCTATTTCTATATTAACTATATAAAGATAAAGAACTGATACAAGACAAGATCTTTAGCCAAAATAACTGAATCCTTGATTTCAAACTTTTTTGTAAATTTATGAATTATTATTTCTCTGAATTACTAACCTAATATATAAAAAAAATTTTTAGTTGGTATATTAACTATGAAAAATGTATAAAATTTAAGTGATTTAAAAGAAATCCTATTTTTGGGGGTTTATTAATAAAATGAAACACGATAAAGATAAATTATAAGTGAATCAGTAAAAAATACAAAAAAAGTAAAAAGGAGAAAAGACTTTTTTTGAGTTCTATCCCCTATCCGGGGGTAGAACTAGTTAGTTACAACGAGTCAATTCTCGAAGAGAATAAAATCCACGAAAATTCCAAGTTAAATAAAAGCGGTCCTCTAAACTAAAAAAAAAAACAATCAAATTCCTATGAATTTTTCTTCATCAATTTGATTGTTTTTTAAAAAGTATTCTAAAAGTATTCTATTGAATTTACTTTATTCAGTCTCGACTATTGAATAGAAATACGCTATTATAAATTTGAGTAAGCCGCTATGGTGAAATTGGTAGACACGCTGCTCTTAGGAAGCAGTGCTAGAGCATCTCGGTTCGAGTCCGAGTGGCGGCATGCCCTCTTCTAAAAAACAGAAAATAGATTCTATAATAAATTCAATTAGTAATTGCCGCTTCATAATTAAAGGACCCTTACTTTATATTTTAAATTTTTATGATATTTTTAACTTTAGAACATATATTAACTCATATTTCCTTTTCGATTGTTTCAATTGTAATTACAATTCATTTAATAACCTTATTCGTCGATGAAATCGTAAAACTATCTGATTTGTCAAAAAGAGGCATGATCGTGACTTTTTTATGTATAACAGGATTGTTAGTCATTCGTTGGATTTATTCGGGACATTTTCCATTAAGTAATTTATATGAATCATTAATCTTTCTTTCATGGAGTTTCTCCATTATTCATATTGTTCCATATTTCAAAAAAAATAAAAATTATTTAAGTGCAATAACTGCACCAAGCGCTCTTTTTACACAAGGCTTTGCTACTTCAGGTCTTTTAACTGAAATACATCAATCCGAAATATTAGTACCCGCTCTCCAATCTGAGTGGTTAATAATGCACGTAAGTATGATGGTATTGGGTTATGCGGCCCTTTTATGCGGATCATTATTATCAGTAGCACTTCTAGTCATTACATTTCGAAAAGACATAACACTTTTTTATAATAAAAACCATTTATTAAATTTCAATGAACCTTTTTACTTTGGTGAAATTCAATGCATGAATAAAAAAAGCAATGTTTTTGGAAATACTTATTTTTTTTCTGCTAAAAATTATTACAGGTCCCAATTGATTCAACAATTGGACCATTGGGGTTATCGTGTTATTAGTATAGGGTTTATCTTTTTAACCATAGGGATTCTTTCGGGAGCAGTATGGGCTAATGAGGCATGGGGTTCATATTGGAATTGGGACCCCAAAGAAATTTGGGCATTTATTACTTGGACCGTATTCGCGATTTATTTACATAGTCGAACAAATAAAAAATTGCCCCCTGCAAATTCTGCTGTTGTGGCTTCTATTGGCTTTCTTATAATTTGGATATGCTACTTTGGGGTCAATCTGTTAGGAATCGGGCTACATAGTTATGGTTCATTTATATTAATGTCTATGTCTAATTAATGTCTAAAGAAAGTCTCTAACGAATATCAACAAAATAGAACGCATATAAAAAAAATATAAAAAATTTGTGTAAGTCAGCGAGAACCATATGAATCAAGTAGTGTAGTGATTCATATGGTTCTCACAAAAACCAAACGTATCTGGTTCAAATTGCACTTTTTTACTTAAACTTAACTTAAGAGAAGAAAAAATAAGTATTTTTTCATTGTACAGCGTACAGCAAAGAATTTTGAAAATCGTAGTATTTTTTTATAGATAGTTTCCATGGAAACTATCTATAAAAAAATTAGATAAAATAACTTCGACCTTGTCAACTGATAATGAAAGAACAAAATCTGGGTAAAAACCAATACCTACTACTGGTAAAAAAATAGAGATCGAAACAAATAACTCTCGCGGTCCCGAATCAAAAAAATAAGAGTTTTGCACATTAAAAAATTTGTATCCATAGAAAATCTGGCGTAACATAGATAATAAATAAA